TATTATGATAATGGTATTTCATATTCGAATTTGAGAAAAATAAAAAGATTCGGTATTTGCGAGACAAAGACAAAAAATCAGATAGAATCCATTTTTTTTTTAGCACCTAATTGCCTTAGGGATTTCGTTGTTCAAAAAACGATTCACATAGAAGAGAGATATTTGTACTTTACTGATTTTTGAGTAGAATATGATTTGAAGTGTATTGTATAAATAAGAGGAGTTGCATTTATTAAACACGTATGCGGATAGCTATAATATCTGACTTCCCTTTATATTGCCGGTTCTATTCGGGACAGCCCCGATTGCGCTTTATCAAAACAAAAGAGAATTTCCATTCAATGCATGACGTAGGATAATTTTAGGATAATTCCCTATCGACAACATATCTAAATAATAGATATCCGTATACGTATAATAGATATCCGTGTAACAATTTATGGTCTGGGGTTTACATATACTCATATGTTTTGTTATAATTGAAATGGAAAAGGATTTTTTTATTTTGCAATCAATACTGATTAGTTCTGTTTCAATTTGGATTTTCTTATGTCATTAGGAAAACACAATTTGAAATTCAAATCCCAGAATCGTTCATGAATTCGAAGTAAGGAGTCAATAGTTAATGGTTCAAATTTCTCCACAATGCTATAAAAAAACCCTCTCGCCTTTCTATTGAGAAATCAAATGTGTATTTTCAGATACTATACAATCAATCGAAGGGGTGGATCAAATCCAATCAAAAAAGGGGTTTCTCTTTTAGGTTTTAGGAAAGAAAAAAAAAAGGATTAAGGAAAACAGAAGGCAAAATGCAAGTACCATAAAAATTCAGTAATCCGGGAAAATTTGCATCTATTTTGCATCATTTTGGCGGCATGGCCGAGTGGTAAGGCGGGGGACTGCAAATCCTTTTTCCCCAGTTCAAATCCGGGTGTCGCCTAATCACCAAAAAACTCGAAATTTCTTCTTCTTTTCTGTTCTGCTGATAGAACTCGCAGAATGCTTCCCCGGTAAAAGTATAGGAAACAGGCCGTTGATACATCATTTGTTTGATTCTAAACATGTGATCTGAAGATTTTCTAAAAGAAAAGATTGTCAATCCCCATTCGCATCTAGGATTCAAGGAAATATTCGAATCTACTGGTAGAGGAGCTATCAAGACTTCACGACTCCCTTCTATTACTAAGGGAGTGTCTATAGATAGTGATTTCTCGTTTTTAGTGATTTCTCCCCTTCCGTTTTTACTTAGAGGATTAACAAGACAAAAAAAGAATCGGCCTTATTATTCCTACGCGTTTCGATTTCCTTGGAATGTTACTATGTATTTTGATTGTGTTTAATCTTTCCTGATTCGAAATCCAATAATTGATTTATTGGATTGGTTTCTCAATAGTGTTCGGCCAGAACCCCCTTTTGACTCTGCGCCATTGATTCCACTATTATTAGTGAGGAATAATGGAATAATTCCTTCGTATTTATAGAGATAGGGGACATAATGCACATGGATATAGTAAGTCTCGCGTGGGCTGCTTTAATGGTAGTCTTTACATTTTCCCTTTCGCTCGTAGTGTGGGGAAGAGGTGGGCTCTAGAAGTACTACTGGTTGAGTTTAGGAATCAAACCGTATCATTATCATTTGAACTATTTAAAATCTAAATCACTGAATTTAGAGGAATCCAGTGAAGTAATCTATGATATGAATCATACTCTTTCAATCAAAGAGATATTTCATTGCTTCCTGTCTTTTCTTTGTATTTCGAAAAGAAAAGAAAGGGATTCAGATGATTGGAAATTTATTCCAACCAAAATTTCTTCCGAAATTTTCTATTTCAATCAACGGGAGTGGGCTCTTACTATCAATATTGAGTAAGAACGAAACTTTTTGATTTCTTTCCCTCTTTGCTCTTCAAAGAAGAAGTTGTTTTGTTAAGTGTATACGCACTTTCTATGAGAAATGATATAGAGATTATGGATGTCTAATGAGAGATTGGGCAATAATAAGATTTTAACTCGGGCGAGTCACATATTGGCCCTTGGTTTCTAATTTGAGAAGGGCGATTTATGCTTTATCGACTTATTTCATAGAATGGTTCAGGCGTTAAAGATAGGTGAGGTTTCCCCTTCCTTATTAGTAAAAATAAAGGAATTAGAATCCTAAGATAAGAATTATCTCAGATTGATCGGAACAAATACAAATAGATGTAGCAATTTGAGTGTTATGTCAATTCCATACATTAATATACACATATATGAAGCGAATATAGAAACTTAAGCCTTTATCTTTATTCTAGATTCCAACTTTAACTTTATACACTAAGTTTATAGACAAAGAGATAGATAGTATGGTAGAAAGATAAATCTTTCTACCATACTATCTATCTCTTAGAAAATGATTATAGTGCGCTCATTTCATTCAAATTCATTTGAAAATTCAATTGAATTAATCATTTTGACTGACTGTTTTTACGTAAATGATAAGTAAAAAGGCGGTAGGAACTAGAATGAATAGTGCAGTAGCAATAAATGCAAGAATATTTACTTCCATAATCTCATCGGTTTGTTTACTTCGCAATAACTCGGGATTTAATCCCCTAGAGATGAGAAATCTTTCGTCCGTAAATTAAAAAATTCAATGAATGAATTATCTCTCGATGATCTTGAATCGGATCAATATCATGAATAACAATATCTGATCTATCAAATCAACCCGTCGTCAAGACTTGAATAGTATAACATAGGAAGTTCTTTTATCCATACTGAATCCAAGTTTTGCTTCCTGACTCAAAAAATCCAAAATTTTTATAATCTGTTTCCTTGTTTTTTTTTCTATAACTTACCCCTGTCTTCCTTGGACAATCATTTGATGAAGGATCATCAGATTGCCCTTTCGCCTCGATTAATTACATAGTTCAAAACCTAAACAAACAATAAAAGCACAATGGAAAAAATAGGAACCAAAAACGAAATAAAGAATCCTTTTTTTCTTTGGGAATAAAAGGATGCCCCTCGACACCCTTTACTAGTTCATAGAAAGGGACAAATGAATTGGTGTATTTATTGGACCCATCGGGACTGGCGGGGCTCGAACCCGCAGCTTCTGCCTTGACAGGGCGGTGCTCTAACCGATTGAACTACAATCCCGGAGAAATAGAAATAAGGGATCTCGCCGAAAATTTTATTTTTTTTTATCTTCGTATGGGGTCTTTCTGAAGGGCAGGGGGATTTTTTATACCATCTCATGGCGGATTGGCGGATTTTTGGGCCGAGCTGGATTTGAACCAGCGTAGACATATTGCCAACGAATTTACAGTCCGTCCCCATTAACCGCTCGGGCATCGACCCAGGAAGAATCCAGTTTAGGCTTATTGGTAATCCATGTGTAACTTCCTTTCGTAGTACCCTACCCCCAGGGGAATTCGAATCCCCGCTGCCTCCTTGAAAGAGAGATGTCCTAAACCACTAGACGATGGGGGCCGACTTGACCAACCGCCCTCATACTATGATCATAGTATCATCGGTTTTTTTGAAATTGTCAATATAATGGAATGATCAGATCCGAGGGATCTTTCCGTTTTTCATAATTGTATAGAATTTTTGGATTCGTCATTCATATTCCTGAATCGTTCATTAGAATTGACATTCTTTATATAAATCTAATCTAGTAACCGGGATTGAGAAGTTATCGAAAATTTTCTTTAAGACTTTAGTTCAAGGAGACAAGACAAGTAGAATCTCTTCATGACATGATTCGATGAAATATCTTGAAATTGATTTTATGTCGAATTGGTAAGTGTACGTTATGTATCAATCAAGTAAATTTTGTTTTCATTAAGGATCATCTCAATAAAAGAAATTAGGACCGGTCTTGAAACAATTCATTTTACCCTAGACTTTCTAGGAAAATCCATTTGATTATTCAAAAATCAGCCATTAGCCACTATGAGTATACTTATATTATATACTTATATATATATATAATATGTGCATATAGAGATTTTATCTACATAGTGACTCATTCGGGAATCAAATAAGGCCCTTTTAACTCAGCGGTAGAGTAACGCCATGGTAAGGCGTAAGTCATCGGTTCAAATCCGATAAGGGGCTTTTATTTTTTCATCAATTTTTTCATAAAAATCCAGTCGTAGTATTCAGAAAATAGAGATTTTTTTTTATTTGGAATACAAAAGGAACTAACTAGATAACCAGATAATACGTTATCATTATACTGAGTTAGAGTTGAGTTATAGTATCGATAAATTTTCATTATTATGAATAATCATAAGCCACCCCTTGACTCGCCAAGGATCCCTATATTTCCATTATACCAAGCAAATCCATTGGAAAGATTCGAAATCAACAAACAAAAGAAAAAGTAAGTGGACCTGACCCATTTAATTATAACTATATTCGCTATTCTGATATTAAAATTCGATAGAGATAAAATTTGAATTTAGAACAGTTAGTTGACCCATCTCCTTTTTTAATTTCATTTCTTTGGACTTGGAAAGAAAAAGAATTTGTCGATATTTCTGATTCAATCTTATTGTTCCTAGATTTTCATTTTCTATGGGAATAAATTGTTATTCCCTTCCTCTGAGGAGAAACCCTTCTTTCAAGTCACAAGATAAGAGCCATTTCCACAATCATTCTTTGATTCCAGATCAAGATGAATTTCTATCTATCTAAGTCTATTTCGATGTATAGCTATCAGATCATGGCTTCATGTACCAAACATTTCTATATTGGTACATCCGATATTTTTGTTACGACGGTGTAATGGCGAATGGATGCGAGAAAGAGACTTAAATTTCAAGTCTTTTATTTTTTTTTTATTGAATTTAACTTATTGAATTTAAGGAAAAGGGAGGAAAATTTCTTTCTTTTTATCAATCTCACGAACAAGATCTAAGAATAACAAAGAATAACATTAGTTAATCAAAGAAGGGGGAATAGATCTGAGAATCGGTTAGTAGTTAGAGGGGGTCGCTTGTTCCTTGAAA